TAAGCCTTTCTGTATAAAGAAAGGGCATAGCAATTTATTCCTATAAAATATAGTAAGTAAAATAAAACCTTTAGGAAGATAAAGAAGATTTAATCGGAAATATCGACAGATTTGTATGGAATCCAAACCAAAGAAGTATTAAAAACGAAATAAAAAAAGAATTACTGTTCGAATTTCATCTCTATCAAATTTGAATATCAGAATAGTAGATATAGTTATGATTCAATGGGTTAGGTCCACTTACTTAAAAAAAAAATTGGAAATTTTTTTTTGAAAAGAATAATGTTCTACTTTCTAACTAGAATTACTTTACTATATTCCAATTCATTAGAATAAAAAGGATAACTAGAATAATAAAGAGAACTTCTTAGAATTGGAATTCTAATCTAAAATTCCATTTTTTTAATGAAATTCTATGATTCCTAAGTTTTTTCATTATACAAATAGAAACTTATTACAAATATCAACAATATCTCTATTCTAAAATATGAATATTATTACGAACATTTTCTGAAAAAAAAAAAGGGAAAAGCCCCTTATCGGATTTGAACCGATGACTTACGCCTTACCATGGCGTTACTCTACCACTGAGTTAAAAGGGCTCCGTTTGATTCAATTATTAAATAAGAAACTAGCCAATATGACTAGTATATATATTTGTTACTGCATATACTTATTATATATATTATATATGGGATTAGAATATATGTACATAGGTATATATATATTATTCGCATAAAGACTCGCCAAGGAACAAAAAATTGGATTTACTTATTTAATAGAGTATAGTTAAAAAAGAGTATAGTTAAAAAAAAAAATAGTTTATTAATTTTGGATTTGATCAATAACAATGAAATGAATTATTTCAAAACTGATTCTTGAAATCATCCTCATCATAGCATGAAATTCATTTCATTGATATATATATATACCCGTCAATTTAAATATTTCATCAAATCATTGATAAATGTATTGCTGTCCCTGAACCAAATTCTTAGTGAAAAACATTCAATAACTTTCCCTATCCTTATTACTTACCCAATTTCCATTTCCATATTTAGTTTTCAATTTTTTGATTTCCCGATTTCGTTTAGTATATATAAGATAGAAATATACTTACTGAATCTTAACAATGAATGAAAGTGAAAGAAATAAAGTTGAACTCCTTGTCGTTATCTACTTTCTAACAAACTAATCATTCTAATCATTCCCGGAAAGGTTCTTATCTTTCTTTTACTTTCTTTCACATGAATTTTTTTTGAATTAAATTATATTTATATAAATTAACGATTAGAATAAAAAATTTCGAAATCGAAACGATGAATCAAAAAATTTTATGGAATTCCGAAAGATGGAAAAATCCCTTTGATCAAATCATATCATTCCATTATATTGACAATTTTTAAAAACTGTTCATACTATGAACGTAGTATAATGGCGGTCGGGCAAGTATGCCCCCATCGTCTAGTGGTTCAGGACATCTCTCTTTCAAGGAGGCAGCGGGGATTCGACTTCCCCTGGGGGTAGGGTACTACGAAAGGCAGTTGATCATGGATTATCAATAAAGACTGAAATTGATTCTTCCTGTTCCTGGGTCGATGCCCGAGCGGTTAATGGGGACGGACTGTAAATTCGTTGGCAATATGTCTACGCTGGTTCAAATCCAGCTCGGCCCAAGAATTTGCCCATCCACCATGAAATAATATAACACCCATTTGTTGTTCTCCGGAAATCACTGATCTCCCCTACTACAATATTGAAGAATCAAAATAGGAAACATTTCTAGCACTATTTCTTTTTTCCATATTACATATTTTTTCTTCTACAAATTTGGATATTGTTAATTTAATAATATATATATTCATATTAGGGTCTGTAAGTATAAAGTCTTAGAAAAAGATTGAAATAAACAAAAAAACTCTTTTTTCTTTTCATTGATTCATTTTTCAATCGACTTGGCAATAAAGAACAGATTACTGGTAATTCGTGTCGATCTCTAGAAAGTACATATCCATATAGATCTCAATATATACAAAACAAAAGTATGTTTTTCTTTCAGTTACAGCACACCGATTTGAATCTAAATCAAAAATAGAAAAAAAAGAAAGAGTTTAAAAGAAACCATAAGAATATGTATGCTATATGCTTTTTTACCTGGGATTGTAGTTCAATTGGTCAGAGCACCGCCCTGTCAAGGCGGAAGCTGCGGGTTCGAGCCCCGTCAGTCCCGATGGATACAAATCCAATAAAAAAGACATCCATGCATTTTGTGTGTAAAAGGGAATCAAAATAACAAACAAAATCTCATTTCTAATAAATAGGGGATCCCTCTTGTTTTTTTATTTCTTCGTTGGAACCTTTATCTTAAACTAAAAAAGAAAGAAGAAAAAAGGAAAAGGAATTATTGATTGCATCAGAAATCCATTTTTTTTATTTGGTATGGATAAAAGATCTTCCTATGTTATACTATTTAATTCTAGACGATGAATCGATTTGATAGTTCAGATATTGTTATTCGTGATATTGATTAGATTTTACATCATTGAAATATATATATTTTATACCCTTGAATTTACCGACGAAAGATTTATCATCCCTATGGGATTAAATCCCGAATTATTTATTAGAAATTTCAGAGAAATAAAAATGGAAGTAAATATTCTCGCATTTATTGCTACTGCATTGTTCATTCTAGTTCCTACTGCCTTTTTACTTATAATTTACGTAAAAACGGTAAGTCAAAGTGACTAATTTCACTTAAACATGACTTCTTAATTCTTATCAATGTAATCAATGATTAAAAAAAAAAATGAAAAAGATTTCGATTTTGGGGTTTAGTCTTAAATGAAATGATCGGACTACAATCAGCATAATTCTATGAAATCCAGATAGTATAGTAGAAAGAAATAGACTTGATTTCTTTCTACTATACTATCTGTTATTGTACAGTATTCAATATGTACAATATTGAATATTGTAGTATAGTAAAGTTTTACTCTTTAAAAATAGAGGTTTAATATGGATCAATCTACGTGTATCTTCCTATTCATATATAATTTGAATTACATATATAATTTTGGTCAGAGTTAGTTCTTCGAAATAGAAATTCTAGGAAGAATTTGGTTGGAATAAGAGTCAAATTCCTATTATTTTGTATTCCTTTTAAAAATACGAATATGGGAATTATTCAAATATTTGTTTGATTGAAAGAGTATTTTTGATTTCTACATTATCCATAGTTCTATATTATCCATAGAATACATTACACTACTAGAACACAATAGAACTCCGAAATACAGATATATTTTATATTTGAATTCAATTAATTAATATAGTTCACAAAAATTTCAAAACCCAGCTATAAAACAAAATTGATACTTTGATCCCTTAACTCAATTATTAGTATCTTTATAGTCCACTTCTTCCCCATACTACGAGGGAAAGGGAAAATGAAAAAACTACCATTAAAGCAGCCCAAGCAAGACTTACTATATCCATATCAATTTTGTCTCCTATCTATATTAATATGAAGAAATTATTTCATTATTGGTGACAAATTTTTCTTGTATTATTTTCTTTTTTATTATTCACTAATAATACTATAATAATAATAGTGAAATTGCTGATACAGAGTCAAAAAAGGATTCCGGGTTAACACCATTGACGAAACAATTATTTCAAGATTTATCGATTCCTTTTCGCTACCGGAATATTTCCTTGAATCCGAAACGAAAAGATTTACAGCATTTTTTTTAGAACAAACAAACCTCCTGATACTTAAAATTTAGAATCAAAGAAGGCTCTTAAAGGAGTCCTTTTGTTACGCTTGTTCCTTATGCTGGAAAAAAATTTATCAAAAAATTGTAATACAGTATTTCAAATTTCTTATCGATCAGGCGACACCCGGATTTGAACTGGGGAAAAAGGATTTGCAGTCCCCCGCCTTACCACTCGGCCATGCCGCCAAAACTATAATATGTATGAGTATATAAGAATATCCCAAAAAGGAGGGTTCTAAACTTCTTTTTTTTTTTTTGAAAAAAAAAAACTTTCTTCATTTCAATTATAACAGCAACTATCAGTATATGTAAACCCTAGAACATAAATTTGAATTGTTACACAGATAGTTTCTAATTGGGTATTTTACCCATATATAATACCTATACTATAGGGAATTTTCAAGAAATTCTCGTGCTTCTCCCGTTTTTTTTTACAATTTTTTATTAAATAGATTGAATAGAAAATAAAAAATTAACACGATATGTCATGTACTGTCCCCAACGAATATGACTGCAATAAAGTAATAGACATATATCTATCTATATATAGATAGATAGCTGGAGTTAGATCTGTGCATGTTTAATAAATACAAACCACCTTATTAGACACTCTAATCCTACTCTCCAATTCTAAAAAAAATAGGTAAAAATCTCTTTCTTCTTTACGAATTCAAATTCTTTTTTTAACAATTGAAAAAGTTAAGTGCTAAAAAAATCAATTCTATATTGTTTCTGATTTTTAGATTAGATCTTTATCTCAGGGAGCAGAACAAATCCCGAATTCATTTTTTCCCGGTATCCGATTTAATTCGAATATGGAATATCATAATAATGGTAGAACTGGAATTTCTTTTTTGTTTTGATATTCCTTAAAAAATCCTGAAATCAAGGTGGAATTATTCAATTCGTTTCCATTTTTTTCTATTAGAATTTCGATTCTATCTATTTGTTTTGTTGCAAATTTCTAGTTGAGTATAAAATTCTATTTGATTTATTTTTCCTTTCATAATAGGTATTTCATACACAGGATTAGGTAAAATTTCATGTAATTCAGTAAAAAAAAAGAAATTCCATTATTGCTAAATCTATTCTTATTCTTGTTAATTGATGAAGAATGACAGCAAATCGTGGGATATTTTTCTATCAAATTCATGAGGAAATTGAAAATGCTTGGGAGTAGAAATGAGGGAATATCTACATTACCGGAGTTGAATCAGATAC